AGTTCTAGCAACAATCTATATATTTTATAGATATTTATACTGGAGTTGACGAACAACCAATACCAATATTAGTGTTTATTAGGGTCGAATAGAAATGGGGCGTGGCCAAGTGGTAAGGCAACGGGTTTTGGTCCCGCTATTCGGAGGTTCGAATCCTTCCGTCCCAGAGCATGCCCAACCCATTATAGCATTATAATATATATAATGCTATATATCAGAAAAAAGATTGCCTTTTAAAATAAACACCTTTCTGTTTAAGAGTATAATAATAAGAGTATAATATTGGATTGGAAAAATTTTATTAGTATTCTTAATAATTCTTCTCTGAATCATATCTTTTTCATAAATTGAATCGTGTTCAAATAACACGCAGATATAATTGGATCCATTTGTGATCCCTAAATGTTAAATATTTAACATAAAATATCTATAATTCCTTTCAGTAACAATTTTTTAGTCTATCTGTATAGGGGTCCCATATTATTGTTATTTCGATTCCAATTTTAGAAATCAGTATGAAAAAACAACAACCTTACCTTACACCAGTCTTTATCCACTAGTTCACTAAAAAAATAAATTGGATTTTTTAGCTATCTAGTTTTTTAATCATTGATGGTTTAATACAAATATGGATTTCTCTTAGGATGCTAAAACGTGGTCCTTACTTTAAAATTTTATTCAAATAATGATCTCGAGTCCGGAAATTTTTCAATCACTTAAATCTTTTTGATGATTTCTTATGAGTTCGTAGTACTCGAAGAAGTGTGAAATTGGTAAATTTATCCTATCACTATCAAGTTACTTGAAGGTGCAGATTCAAAAATAAAATTTTTATTTTATTCGTGGTATTTATATTTTATTTATATTTTATTATATTAAATAAATAAAAAATGAAATAAAATATATGTTAAAATAAATATATGTATTGGGTGTTGGGGATTAAATTGAATTTGTTCTGAGACTTCGTTAGAACCCAGCCATTCATATTTCATATAGAAAGAAAAAGTATAGATTACTATGTACCGACCGAACCAATGACTATTCATGATTCCATAATTGAATCAATTACATACTGGTTCCAAACTAAAGGAATGTTATGGTAAAACTTCGTTTAAAACGATGTGGTAGAAAGCAACGTGCGACTTGAAGGACACGATCCGTTGTGGATTCTTACATCCGCCATTTTTTATTATACAGGAATTATAGAGGAATGAAAGTGCTCTTGACTCGACATCGTTTCTTCTGTTTCAATAGAACTCTCATTTTTTTTGGGGGGGGGTGATGTAAATCGTACATGATGGAGCTCGAGTAAAAAGTATTGATTCATTTCTCGGAGGCAAGAATCTAGGGTTAGTATTAATCAATAAATTGGGACAACTTCGTAAATATATTTGTAAATATATTTTCCATATATAAATCGAAAGGATCCAATTCAAGCAAGTTTCAAATTCAAAAGTCAAATTTTTTGGAATTGGTAAAACTTTTTCGATCAAATCAAAAGTGTATTACACAAGAATCACTCAGTCGTATGATTCTTTGATAGAAAGAAATCATAAAAAAAGGGTATGTTGCTGCCATTTTGAAACGATTCAAAATCACCGAAGTAATGTCTAAACCCAATGATTCAAGGCAAAGATAAAGGATCCTGGAACAAGGAAATACCGTTTTCGATTGTCTCAACAACTAGATCAGAGTGAAGAATCAAAAGAGATTCTAAAAGAGACAGACAAAAGGGGGGTTAGAGACCACTCAATAAATGAAATGCTTAAAAGGTTTCCTTGAGTTATTTGAGAGTTATCCAACTTGAGTTATGAGGGTGCAAATTGTAAATACGAATAATTTTTTTGGTGGGGTAAAGAATAAGTATTTAAATCATAGTCTAGTTGATTTGATGATTTTATGGATATATTTGACCTTATCATTCTATACATAGATATAATTTCCAATTTTCTTGAGCCGTACGAGGAGAAAACTTCTTATACGTTTCTAGGGGGGGTATTGTTCATCTATCCCAATGAGCCATTTATCGAATCGTTGCAATTGATGTTCGATCCAGAAGAGAAGGAAGAGATCTTCGGAAAGTGGGTTTTTATGACCCGATAAAGAATCAAACCTATTTAAATGTTCCTGCTATTCTATATTTCCTTGAAAAAGGCGCTCAGCCTACAGGAACTGTTCATGATATTTCAAAGAAAGCGGGGGTTTTTACGGAACTTACCCTTAATCACCAAACGACAGTCAATTAATGAAAAATTAATGAAATATATCAAAATGAAATATATAAGAAATATATAAATAAAGAAGGTGGAGATCACTTGTAGAGAGCTTTGTATAGTCTTTTCTCTGCTATTCTCTTTTAATTTGTTATTCCTACTTTCGATTTTGGGTATTACCATTAATGGTAATGGGGGTTAGTTGGATTTCTATGAACAAATAAAAAGGGGGATTAAGCTTTTTTCTTTTACTTATATTGATTGATTGACTAAATTCGAGCTTTTTTCTACTTCTTCTTTTTTTTTTTCTTTATTACTTTTTTCTTACGTCTACATCCCTTATTTGTCTATATGTCGATTAGCTATGTAGTGCCAATCCAACACAAGTCCTTATTTTTTTTATTTAAATTTACAATATTTTATTTTTTTCTAGTTCTCCATTTTATTCTTTTCTCAAATACTCATATTGACAACAGTGTATCGAATAAATATAATTCGATCGTGTATAAATGGATCTATTTTTCTCCGTGCCATAGATTTGATTTCATTCAAGGAATGGGTTCATTGGATTTTCTGTAATACAAGAAGTTTTTTTTTGTATGATACAATTTGTTTTGCCATTTCAAATTCAATGTTGTGATTACGCCGTGCAATTCAACCTCTTTATTTATTTTATTGGGATTCTGATTGTATCTACACATTCTAATTCTTTTATTCGGGTTGCTAACTCAACGGTAGAGTACTCGGCTTTTAAGTGCGGCTAGCATCTTTTACACATTTGTATGAAGCAACGGATTCGTCCATACCACCGGTAGAGTTTGTAAGACCGCGACTGATCCTGAAAGGAATGAATGGAAAAAGTAGCATGTCGTATCAATGGAGAATTCTGAGAATATTTCATTCTTTCTGGATATGTCCAAAACCTTGTTTAAATTGTTTGAATTCTTGGTGTGGCGGAAAAAAAGAAATTGGAAAATCAATTTCAAGTCGGGTCGAGTGAATAAATGGACAGAGCCCAACTGTGGCCCCAATTATAGGGAAACAAAGAGTAACGAGCTTTTGGTCTTCATTTTTGAATGATTATCCGAATGATTACCCGAACTAATTAGACGTTAAAAATATATTAGTGCTTGACGCGGGAAAGGCTTTTCCATGAGGGATTATCCATTTTTTATGAGTCCTACCTATTAGGTATTCTCCATTATGAGGTGGAGATAAATGTGTAGAAGAAGGCAGTATATTGATAAAGAGGTTTTTTTTTTTTTTTTTCAAAATCAAAAGAGCGATTGGATTGCAAAAATAAAGGATTTCTAACCATCTTGTTATCTTAGACTGAACATAAACCACTTAGATGAAAAAAGAGAGGATAGAGAGTCTGCCGATGGTCTTACCTTTTTCCGAGGTATCTATTTTTTTCGTACTATAATACCTTGTTTTGACTGTATCGTACTATGTATCATTTGATAACCCAATAAACCCCTTATCTCCGGTTCAAATAGAATTTCAAATGGAAGAATTTCAAGGATATTTCGAACTAGATAGATCTCAGCAACACGATCTCCTATACCCACTTATGTTTCGGGAGTATATTTATGCATTTGCTCATGATCATGGTTTAAATGGATCGAGTTTGCTGGAAAATGTAGGTTATGACAATAAATCTAGTTTACTAATTGTAAAACGTTTAATTACTCGAATGTATCACCAGAATCATTTGATTATTTCCGCTAATGATTCTGACCAAAATAAATGTTTTGGGTACAACAAGAATTTGTATTCTCAAATGATATCAGAGGGATTTGCAGTCATTGTGGAAATTCCATTTTCCTTACGATTCCTACGATTAGTATCTTCGAGGCCAGAAATCATAAAATATTCTAATTTACGATCAATTCATTCAATATTTCCATTTTTAGAGGACAAATTCCCACATTTAAATTATGTATCAGATGTACGAATACCCTACCCCATTCATCTGGAAATCTTGATTCAAACCCTTCGCTATTGGGTGAAAGATGCCCCTTCTTTGCATTTATTACGGCTTTTTCTTCACGAGTATTATAATTGGAATAGTTTTATTACTCCAAAAAAATCTATTTCTTTTTTTTTGAAAAGTAATTCAAGATTTTTCTTGTTCCTATATAATTCTCATGTTTATGAATACGAATCCATCTTACTTTTTCTCCGTAACCGATCTTCTCATTTACGATTAACATCTTCTGGGGTTTTTTTTGAGCGAATTTATTTCTATGGAAAAATAAAACATCCTGTACAAGAAGTCTTTTCTAATGATTTTCCGGCGGTCTTATGGTTCTTCACGGAGCCTTTCATGCATTATGTTAGATATCAAGGAAAATCCATTTTGGTTTCAAAAGATACGCCTCTTCTAATGAATAAATGGAAATATTTTTTTGTCCTTTTATGGCAATGTCATTTTTATGTGTGGGCTCAACCAGGAAGGATCTATATAAACCAATTAGCCAACCATTCTTTCGGCTTTTTAGGCTATCTTTTAAGTGTGCGACTAAATCTTTCAGTGGTACGGAGTCAAATGCTAGAAAATTCATTTATAATGGATAATGCTATAAATAAGCTTGATACATTAGTTCCAATTAGCCCAATGATTGGATCATTGGCTAAAATGAAATTTTGTAACGCATTAGGACATCCTGTTAGTAAGTCGACCTGGGCCGATTCGTCAGATTTTGAGATTATCGACCGATTTGCCCGTATATGCAGACATCTTTCTCATTATTTCAGCGGATCCTCAAAAAAAAAGAGTTTGTA